TATTTTAAAATTGTATCTAAAATGACTGGAAAAGTCGAAACAAGACCAGATATAATTTGATCATTTTGAGCAAATCCAAAATCTTTATAGACGAAACTAATCACTAGTTCCCAACCCTGGGTTGAATGGAATCCTATACAGAAATCAGTTAATAGAAGAATAGAAAAAGCTTTTATTGTGTCACTTAAATTATATATAAATTCTCGAACCAAAGAGTTAATAAGAACAAGTTCTTGATTCCCAAGAATAGAATAACCGCTTAGAATAAAAAAACAAATTATATTTGTCGAGAAGTGCAAAATCGTATTCATACGATCTTCGTTGTGCGTTTTGATTAATTGGATTGTTTCTTTATAGATTCCAGTACGAAGGTTTTGTAGATGTGTTTCCGGACATTCCTTTAACATGTCATCTAAGAAAAACAGTTCTTTAAATTCTATGAATTTTTTTAGAATACTCTTTTCTTTAATATCATTCAAGAAAATTTCGGATTGCCTAGTATTCCACCAATTAATAAACCAAGATTCGAGACTTTTCTTAAATGTGAAAGAGATACACCAGGGCAAAAAGACTATAGATGTAAGATATAGAAGGGGAATTAATGTTTTTTTTTTTGTCATTTTTCGTCTTTAATGAAACTCAACTTCATCTCATTCGTCAACTCTATATGATAATAACCTTTCTATCAAGCATAAGCTCTATTACAAGTCATAGAGCTTATAGATAAATCTATATTCTATTCTCTCATTTTTTGACTTGCAGTTCGGGAGTTAGTCCTTGCCTTGTTTAATTTAGAAAAAAGAATACATAAATAAATCGAATAAGAAATCGAAAGAATTCACTGTCAATTCAAATGAAGAAAAAAATTTTGTTTCGAAAGGATATCAATTGCTAAGATTCGAAGAAAAAATTCTTACTTTTTATGAATACACCAAGGAGAACTTCGGGTTAGGAATATAATAGTCGGATTTCGAAATAAAATAACGTCCCTTCTATCAAAATTGAAATATTAAAAAAAAGTTTTTTTTTTTCAAAATATTTCACTAGGTACACCAAATAAATAGGACAATTTTGAAGCTTTTTGTGCAATTTAATTTCTAGTTAAGTCCAACTCTCATCAGTAAAAAAGTGGTACATCCAAAAATACAGATAATTCGCCAGCTTTCTGTGCAATTTCTGATCCAGTCAAATTATCTTCAATACGAGTCAAGGGAACAAACCCCTGTTCTATGGTTTCCAGATAAACGATACTCCCATAAGTAAGGGTACGAGTAAAAATACCCCCTTCTTTAACTCCTGTTATTATTCTGATGGATTGAAGCTCGTTCATAGGTATTTCGAGAATAATACGACGATTTTTTCCAGGAAATCCCCAACGAACAAAACGGACTTTTTTCTGTTTTTTATTGAAGATATCATAACCACCACCTACATCCCACAAAATAATCGACCACAAATAAAAACTACTAAAGAGACCCCCGATTCCATAAAAACCCATCGCGGCCCCTTGTGGAATAAATGGAAAATAAATAAAGTCCGGAATAAATAGAAAATCACGAATTTCCTCAGAAAAAAAGAAGGAATCCATACCAAGATAACTGGAAATTGCAACCAACAATAACCCCAAGGAACCTAAAAAAGTGAAAAAGGCCCAAAAGAAATTGCTTCTTCTTCGAGTCTCCGTCATAGAATATACCAGTCCATATTTTGAGCGAAATAATATACCCATTACTCTCCTTTTTTAAATTTAGTATTCTAATTGGGGAAAAAAAAACCCCAGAATTTGACTTTGTTTTCTGTATCTAAAAAATCTTGTTTTTTTGAACATGAAGAAATAAAGAAGCCATTGCAATTGCCGGAAATACTAGGCCTACTAGAGGAACAAAAATGGAAGGAAAGTTTATCATAAAATGGGTACCTCGATTTACTATTTGTAGCTTATTATATATATTATTACTTTTTTCTTCTTAGTTTATATTATTATATAAAGATAGTCTATAATCACTAGAATTCCTATATATTTATACTTAGTATATAGGAATTCTAGTGATTATAGCTAAGCCAAAAAATATATATATCATAATATACCCTTTTCTTATTCAAAGAATTTTTGGCTATGCCTTATCATATCATTTTTAGTCAAAGAAAAGAAATTATGGAATTGAAATAACTCACTCAGAACTCCCTTTAAAAGATTACGCGGTACGATTGAATCAAATAAGCCCTTATGGAATAAATATTCAGCTGTTTGTGAACCTTCGGGTACTGCCTTATTCAATGTTTGTTCAATTACTCTTTTACCAGCAAATGCAATATAAGCATTTGGTTCGGCAATAATGATATCCCCCAACATGCCAAAACTAGCTGTCACCCCACCAGTAGTGGGAGATGTAAGTATGGATATATAGAATAACTTTTTATTTGTTTGATAATCATATAAAGCAGAAGAGATTTTAGCCATTTGCATCAAGCTCAAACTTCCTTCTTGCATACGCGCTCCTCCGGACGCACATACCAGAATAAGAGGTAAAAGTTGATTGGTAGCATATTCTACCAAACGGGTGATTTTCTCACCTACTGCGGATCCCATACTGCCCCCCATAAATTGAAAATCCATAATTCCTATTGCTACTGGAATACCATTTAGTTGACCTGTACCTGTTTGAACAGCCTCAGTTAATCCTGTTTTTCTTTGATAAGAATTAATACGATCTTTATAAGGTTCCTCTTTTGAATGAAATTCAATGGGATCCAGAGAAACCAAGTCTTCATCCATAGGATTCCAAGTACCCGAATCAATCGAAAGTTCGATTCTATCTGAACTGTCCATTTTCAAATGATATCCACAGTATTCACAAATATTCATTTTTGATTTAAACATTTTGTTATAATTTAATTCAGAACAATTTTCGCATTCCAGCCACAAAAGCTTATATGGTTTACTTTCATTAAGATTATTAGAACTTTCTCCTATAGTGGAATCACTATCATTTGTATTATTCGTACTAGTTTTTATACTAGAACTAGAATTATCGCTTTCACTCCAATTTCTGCCCTTCCAAAAAATGTAACTGTAAAAATAACTCTCATTGGATTTGTCAATATCACCTAAAATAAAACTATCAATACAGATTTGAGAATGAAGATAACTATCAATGCAACTATTAATGCAACTATTAATATTATTAAATTGAGTATCATACATGTAATGATCACCATCATTCTTAGAAACAGTATTCAGATAGCTAGAAAAAAACTCTTCCTGTTCACTTAGAAAAGAATGATCCTTGTTAAACCCCAAAGTTTGATTTTCAATATCTAAATCGATGGAATAACTGTTCCTCTTATTATCCCTAACTAAAAAAGTTTTATCAGATAGGAAATCCTGGATGTTACTGGCACCTACTAAATAATCAAAATAACTGTAATTAGAATTGTCACTATCATTCCAACGATGAATTTTTTTATCTATATCGGTTAAAATTTTGGGATCTTCGCGTAGACTGGTATTTTCAATAGGACCAAGACTATCCATTGATTTACTTAATTCACACCTGTATTCTAACTTCTTATTAAACAACATAGAATTGAACCACCATTTTTCCATAGAGTTTTTCCTCTATTTACATAAATATATAATGGATGTATAGTCATTGGATGAAGAATAAAATAATCGATAATATAAATATTCAATTTTGAATATTCTATCTCATGCTCATGTATTTACTATAAAAAAAGTATATAAATCAAATAACTCGGATTAGTAACTGAAAATAATAAAGAGCCAGTGAGTATTAAAAAGAAATGCTAAAAAAAAAAAATCACCTCATGGGGGGTAATCTATTTATAAGTCCAATTACTTCATTTAGTGACTATTTTTTTTTTTTGCTTTTTCCGATATTCTATCTTTTATCTCTATACATTTTTTCATTTTGTTTTGAAGAGCGATAAAAATTTCATTTATTTTTCTGGCTATAGAAAATTACATCCTATCATTCTATATAAACAACAAGAAATAATCAAAATTAGGTATGAATAGAACAAGAGAGCGGGGGGAGGGGATAAAAGAGAAAAAAGTTTTCGAAATCTATATACAAGTCATCTGCACCCCCCCTTGTTTATTTCATTAATTGAATTTCGTTTGTTGATTCGAGCTAAGTTCCATAAAAACACCAGCCCTTTTTGAAATATCTTGAACAGTTCCTGTAGGTTGAGCGCCTCGTTCAAGGAAATATAGAATAACTGGAATATTTAAATAGGTTTGATTCTTTATTGGATCATAAAAACCCACTTTCCGAAGATCTCTTCCCTCTCTTCGGGATCGAACATCGATTGCAACGATTCGATAAACGGCTCATTGGGATAGAGATAGATAAATAATGCACCCCCCCTAGAAACGTATAAGAAGTTTTACCCTCGTACGGCTCGAGAAAATAAAAAATGAGATGTATGTAGAAAATTATGATGTCAAATCGATCAATAAAATCATCAAATCAATTAAACTATGACTTAAGTATTTTTCTTTCGTATTTTCTTTCTGAAAAAAAACTCCTCCTATTTATAACCCCATAACTCAAATTGGATAATTCTCAAATAACTAAAAAGAAAAAAGCCTTTAGTAGCTATTTCATTTATTGAGTGGTCTCTACTCCCCTTTCTTGTCCGTGTTTCGTTTCTTTATAATTTATTTTCTTTTTTAGAATTTTTTATAATCGAATTGATGAGACAATTTGAAAATGGTATTTACTTGTTCCATGATCTTTTAGCTTTTCTTTGAATCATTGGGTTTAGACATTACTTCGGGAATCTTAAATCTTTTCAAAAATGGCAGCAACATGCCATTTTTTCTTTCTCTGAAATACAAGAATCATACAAATAGAAGATTAATTTCTGCGGCTACACTTTTGATCAAAACAGTTTTACTAATTTCAACCATTTTTTTTGAACCTTGCTCAAATTGGATCCTTTCGATTTTTCTATCAAAAATATACTTACGAAGTTTTTCTAACTTATTAATTTTCACTAACCTTAGATACTTGCTCCTGAGAAATGAATAAACTCGAGCTCCATCATGTACTATTTACATCATCAACTTCTTTCCCGTCCCCAAAACAATAAGTTCTAGTGGAACAGAACAAACGATGTCGAGTCAAGAGCATGTTCATTTCTCTATACTAGAAAAAATGGCGGATGTAAGAATCCACAGCTAATCGAATCATGTCTTTCAAGTCGCACGTTGCTTTTTACCACATCGTTTCAAACGAAGTTTTACCATAACATTCCTTTTGCTTGGATCCAGTATGTAATTGATTCAATTATGGAATCGTGAATAGTCATTGATTCAATCGATACATAATAATCTATCCTTTTTACGTCTCGGTTTTTCTTCTATATAACAAAAACTTTTTTAAAAGTAAAGACGTAAATTAAAATTAACTCGGTATTTTATCAATTTATTTTCTACTCTCTTTTTAGAATTTGTAAAGTAGAAAAATGGGAATTTCAAAATATTAGAAAAAAGAAATATGAAAAAATTATCAAATTTTAATAAATATATATAATGAAATGATTACATTAAAACAATGATTACACAAAAAATAAAGTAAAAAAAAAAACTCGACTTGTTTTTGAATCTATATATTTGAAAGCAAGTTGCTTTAGATTAGAGACGGATAATTCAAAAAAGGGGGATAATTTGAATTCTGATATACAATCTGTATTCCAATATGATATACATCATGAATGGATATGCTCTGGGACGGAAGGATTCGAACCTCCGAATAGCGGGACCAAAACCCGTTGCCTTACCACTTGGCCACGCCCCATTTTCGATTTTACACTAATAAACACTATTATTGATATAGGTTGTTCGTCAATTCCAGTTCAAAAATTTCTATAGAAAAATTTGTTGCTACTATTTTTATATGCGTCTCTACATATCTATCTATATCTATATATAGATAAATGTAGATAAATGTAGATAGGATAAGACTAAATTTATTGATCATTACGTACAATTCAATTAAGATATTGTATAGAAGTATGATTTCTTCAATTTTTTTATTTCAGAATAAAAAATCCAAATCTTTTAAACTTATCCAGTTCAAATGCAAGAACGATTTTGGAGGGGTTTATCTTATTTGATTCATTTTTTTTAGTTTTATTCATATCATAAATTAATATTAATTTCTTTTCATTTTTATTGTATTTTATATATATATAAAATACAATAAAAATGAAAATTCTAATTCAAAAAAAAAATCATTTTTATTTTCTTAAAGAACAAAATGTTTGTTATGCTTAATATCTTTAATTTGGTCTGTATTTGTATTCACTCCGTCCTTTATTCAAGTAGTTTTTTCTCGGCGAAATTGCCCGAAGCCTACGCTTTCTTGAATCCAATTGTGGATATTATGCCTGTAATACCCTTACTCTTTTTTCTTTTAGCTTTTGTTTGGCAAGCTGCTGTAAGTTTTCGATGAGATCTGTAATTTGAGTAATCTCTTAAAAAAATTTCAGAATTTATCAGAAAATTAAAATTCGAACATTTTAACAATTTATAAGATCAAATAAGTCTTACAGTGTGAATTATCGATTCCAATATTGAAATTTTTAGATATATACGAAAAAATACGGACCATCTCATCATCTACGTTTTGCCAATTGAGAAATCCAAATCCTATTATTCGATTTGAGCCCATCACCAATATAATAGCTAGATTACAGATATGAAAGAGGATTTTTGGTAAAAGTAATTATTGATAATTTGTAATAAAAGACTCGACTCTTACTACAAATCCATTTTCGAAACTTATCTTATATATATCCTTAAAAAAACTTCATTTTTTAGAAACTTAGTATTAAAAGAAACAAAATGTGTAGTAATATAAGAGAATCTATTCTCTTTCTTTGTCGTTTTTTAATTATCTTGGAGATTTTATAATGCTTACTCTAAAACTATTTGTTTACACGGTAGTGATATTCTTCGTTTCTCTTTTCATCTTCGGATTCCTATCTAACGATCCAGGACGTAATCCAGGGCGTGAAGAATAAGAAAAAAGTGGATTCTGTGTTTTTCTTGCTTGTGCTGAATTTTGAAATATTTTTAGGATTTTCTCTATTTTAACATCTTTAATTAGTAAATACAAAAAAGAAAACAAACAAGGAAAACAAAGAAGTTCAAAAAAAAATATCAAATTATCAACGGAAACGGAAAGAGAGGGATTCGAACCCTCGGTACAAAAATTTGTACAACGGATTAGCAATCCGACGCTTTAGTCCACTCAGCCATCTCTCCCCAATTGAAAAATAGAATTACTTTGTTTATGTTATACCACATAAAGCAAAAAATGGAGCTTGAAAAAAAAAAGACTTCTTTTTAATTTATTTTTTATCTCTTTTTTTCTATTTGATTTCTATTCATTATTATATATATATATTATATATTCTTCTTTTAGTTTCCTTTTTTCTTTTTCTACAGCCAAAGAGCCCGGCCAGTAC